ATACATACAATAATACGAAAAATACTACTAATCCTAATACTAATCATGGAGACAACAATCCTAATGCTAAGCCAGTAGAAAGAGAAATAGCTTTAATACGTTATTCACAACAACCAGACTTTCGTCGTGACATAATAAAAGGCTCCATGCGTCCTCAAAGACGTAAAACAATTACTTGGGAACTCTTTCAACCAAATATACATTCCCCCCTTTTTTTGGACCGACTACACAAACCCCTTTTGTTTTCTTTTGATATCGCGCAGATGATGAAAATAATGTTTATCAATTTGATATGTAAAAACAGAGAATTTGTGATTTCAGATTATACTGAAGAAAGGATACAAAAAAGCGATAAAAAAGAGAAGGACAAAAGGGAGGAAAAAGCACGGGTAGAAATAGCAGAAGCCTGGGATAACATTCTATTTGCTCACGTAATAAGAAGCTCGTTGCTAGTAATCCAATCCATTCTTAGAAAATATATTTTCTTACCTTTATTGATAATAGCTAAAAATACCATCCGTACACTATTATTTCAATTTCCAGAATGGTCTGAGGATTTAAAAGATTGGAATAAAGAAATGCATGTTAAATGCACCTATAATGGAGTTCAATTATCCGAAAAAGAATTTCCGAAAAACTGGTTAACAGAGGGTATTCAGATAAAAATCCTATTCCCTTTTCGCCTGAAACCTTGGCACAGAGTTAAGCTACAATGCCCTCAAAAGGGCCCAATGAAAATGAAAGAGAAGAAAGGGAAAAAAAAGAATTTTTGCTTTTTAACAGTTTTTGGGATGGAAACTGAATTTCCTTTTGGTTCTACCAAAAAAAGAACCTCTCTTTTTGATTTTAAACCCATTTGTAAAAAACTCGAAGAAAAGGTTAGAAAGTTTACAAAAAAGAGTTTTCTATTTATAAGGATTTTAAAAAAAAGAACAAAGTTTTCTTTCAATTTCACAAAATCAAAAGAAAGGAAAAAAACAGTTATCAAAAAAAGTCCATTTTTTTTTTTTAAAGAACAAATAAAAGAACTAATCACTATTATATTAGTATTTAGCGGATTAGATGAATTGAATGAAACTAAAAAAGATTTTATAACTAATAAAAAGACTATTCATGAATCCGCGATTCAAATTATACCTATGGATTGGACAAATTCTTCACTGGCCGAAGCAAGAATGCAAGATTTGACTAATAAAAAAAGGACAATCATAAATCAAATAAAAAAAAAAAAAGAGAAGAAAGTGATCTTAAAGAAAAAAAAGAGTCCTAACAAAATAACTTATGGTACGAAAAGATTCGGATCATTAAAAAAGATACTAAAAAGAAGAAATGCTCGAGTAGTCCGTAAATTCCATTTTTTAAAAAAAAAAAATATTGAGAAAATATACATAGATATCTTTCTATCTATCATTCAAATTCTCAGAATCAATGCAGAACTTTTTCTTGAATCAGCTAGAAATCTTATTGACAAATACATTTATAATAATGACGAAAATCACGAAAAAGCTGATATTGATAAAGTAAATCAAAACACAATTCACTTTATTTTGAATATCAAAAAGTCACTTACTAATATTAGTAATAAGAAAGAAAGGCTTTTTCGTGACTTATCTTCTTTGTCACAAGCATATGTATTTTACAAATTATCACAAACCAAATTTTTTAACTTATATAAGCTTAACTTATATAAGTTAAGATCAGCTCTTCAATATCATGATCACGGAAGAACTATTTTTCTTAAAAATAAAATAAAGGGTTATTTTGAAGTACAGGGAATATTTCATTCCCAATTAAGACATAAAAAACCGATTACTTCCACCATGAATCAATGGAAAAACTGGTTAAAAGCCGGTCATTATCAATACGATTTATCTCAGATAAGATGGTCTAGATTAGTACCACAAAAATGGCGAACTATTGTTAATCAAGGATGTATAGCTGAAAATCAATATTTTAAAAAAAGCGATTCATATGAAAAAGACCGATTAATTCAGTACGAAAAAAAAAAGAATTTTGAAGCGGAGCCGTTACTAAATCAAAAAAAGAATTTTAAAAAACACTATAGATATGATCTTTTAGCATATAAATTTATTAATGATGAAGATCCGAAGGACTCAGATATTTTGAGATTCTTATTAAAGGAAAAAAATAACCAAGGGACTTTTTTGTATAATTACAAAACATATAACCGCAAATTTGTTCATCTGCCAGGAGATGTTCCTATGAATAACTATCTGGGAGAAGATGAGATTGTGGATATAGAGAAAAACCCGGCTAGAAAATATTTTGATTGGAGAATTCTCCGTTTTTGTATTAGAAACAAGATGGATATTGAATTATGGATTGATACCGGAACCAAAAGTAATAAAAATACGAAGACTGTGTCTAATAATTCTCAAATAATTGATAAAATTAGTAAGAAAAGTCTTTTGTGTCTCATGTTTCATCAAGATGAAGAAATCAATTCATCCCTCAAAAAAAACCTTTTTGATTGGATGGAAATGAATGAAAGAACATTAAGTAATTCGATATTGAATTTGGAACTTTGGTTCTTCCCAGAAATTTTGATACTTTACAATGCATATAAGAAAACCCCCGTAGCCATACCAATCAAATTACTTCTTTTTGATTTGAATGAAAATGTTTTTGAAAAAAAGAAGGTAAATAAAAAGAAAAAAAGAGATATTTTTATATTCTCGAATGAAAAAAAAACTATTGAAGTCAAGAATCAAAATGAAGAAGAAAAAGAATCTGAGAGACAAGTGGATCTTGGATCAGTTCGCTTAAACCAAGAAAAAGGTCTTGAAGAATCTTTTGCGGGATCAGACACGAAAAAGAAAAAAAAATACAAAAGTTCTACGGAAGCGGAGCTTGATTTCCTCCTAAAAAGGTATTTCTGTTTTCAATTACGATGGAATGCTTCTGTAAATCAAAGAGTACTCAATAATATAAAAGTATTTTTTCTCCTGCTTAGACTGATAAATCCAAACGAAATTGCTATATCCTCTATTCAAAGGCGAGAAATGAGTCTCGATATTTTACTAATTCAGAACAATTTGAGTCTTACAGAATTTTGGAAAAAAGGAATATTGATTATCGAACCAGTTCGTCTGGCTGTAAAAAATGTCGGACAGTTTCTTATGTACCAAACCATAAATATTTCATTGGGTCATAAGAGTAAGCACAAAATGAATCCAAGACACCAAGAAAAGGGCTGTGGTGATAAGACGAATTTCGATGAGTCCATTGCAAAACAGAAAAGGAACACTGTAAATAAAAACCAAAATCTTGATGATTTGTTTGTTCCTGAAAATACCTTTTTATCTCAACGTCGTAGAGAATTCGGAATTCTAATTTCTTTAAATTCGAAGAATAGCCAAGGTATTCATCAGATAAATACAGAATTTTTCAATGGAAATAACACTCAAACCTGTGGTAACGGTTCGAATAAAAACAGAGATCTTTATAGAGATAGAGATAAAAAAAAAAAAAAACTAATTAAATTCAAACTCGTTTTTTGGACCAATTATCGATTAGAAGATTTAGCTTGTATGAATCGTTGTTGGTTTGATACCAATAATGGAAGTCGTTTCAATATGGTAAGAATACATATGTATCCACGATTAAAAACCCTTTAATGGTACGTTTTTCATATATTCCATAACATATTTTAGTTGATACATGAAAACAAAAATATGCACACATGCATTGTTTTTCATTCTATTCATATCATTAATTTATTAATTTAATGACATATCAATTCCATTTAAAAAGGAATCAACAGAATCTTATGATTCGAATCTTAGGTACAAATTTTTATTTTTTCTAAGTGTAGAAATAGATTATCTGTTTGAATCCCTATGCCCATAAAAACAATTGGATAAAATTAGAAATTCATAAGGAAATGAAGATTGTTGGGTATACAAAATGAAAAAGGAATCAGCATTATTATTACTGATAAAAAAAAAATATATATATATATTTTTAATATTAAAAATATTTAAATTTAAGATTTAAGTAGGGGAGAAGATTTCATTTTATGGTCAAAAATGCATTCATCTCAGTTATTTCACAAAACGAAAAAGAAAAAAACAAAAACAAGGGATCCGTTGAATTGCAAGTATTCAGTTTTACTAATAAGATCCGAAGAATTACTTCACATTTGGAATTGCATAGAAAAGACTATTTATCTCAGAGAGGCCTCCGTAAAATTATAGGAAAACGCCAACGGCTGCTGTCTTATTTGTCAAAGAAAAATGAAGTACGTTATAAACAATTAATTAGTCAGTTGGATATTCGGGAACCAAAAACACGTTAATTTGAAAAGTCATTTTTGAGTTATTTGATTTATTATTATTAGATCTTACATTTTGATGAGCTTCTTTTCGTTTTTAGTAAGGTATGGAAGAATGAATCGAGGAAAAACCTATGAATGTATCATCTCCAAGACAAGACCTCATGATAGTCAATATGGGCCCACACCATCCATCAATGCATGGTGTTCTTCGACTCATCGTTACTCTAGATGGTGAAGATGTTATTGACTGTGAACCAATATTAGGTTATTTACACAGAGGGATGGAAAAAATTGCGGAAAACCGAACAATTATACAATATTTGCCCTATGTAACACGTTGGGATTATTTAGCTACGATGTTCACAGAAGCAATAACGGTAAATGGACCAGAACGGCTGGGAAATATTCAAATACCTAAAAGAGCTAGCCATATCAGAGTAATTATGTTGGAGTTGAGTCGTATAGCTTCTCATCTGTTATGGCTTGGCCCTTTTATGGCAGATATTGGTGCGCAAACCCCTTTCTTCTATATTTTCAGAGAAAGGGAATTAGTATATGATCTATTCGAAGCTGCCACTGGGATGAGAATGATGCATAATTTTTTTCGTATCGGAGGAGTAGTGGCCGATCTACCTCATGGCTGGATAGATAAATGCTTGGATTTCTGCGATTATTTTTTAACAGGGGCTGCTGAATATCAAAACCTTATTACGCGAAATCCTATTTTTTTAGAACGAGTTGAAGGCGTAGGTATTATTAGTGCAGAGGAAGCAATAAATTGGGGTTTATCAGGACCAATGCTACGAGCTTCTGGAATACAGTGGGATCTTCGCAAAGTTGATCATTATGAATGTTACAACGAATTTGATTGGGAAGCCCCGTGGCAAAAAGAAGGCGATTCATTAGCTCGTTATTTAGTCCGAATCAGTGAAATGAAGGAATCCATAAAAATTATTCAACAGGCTCTGGAAAGAATTCCGGGGGGGCCCTATGAGAATTTAGAAACCCGATGTTTTGATAGAGAGAGGGATCAAAACTGGAATGATTTTGAATATCGATTCATTAGTAAAAAAACCTCTCCTACTTTTGAATTACCGAAACAAGAACTTTATGTGAGAGTCGAAGCACCAAAGGGAGAATTGGGAATTTTTCTGATAGGGGACCAGAGTGGTTTTCCTTGGAGATGGAAAATTCGTCCACCGGGGTTTATTAATTTGCAAATTCTTCCTCAGTTAGTTAAAAGAATGAAATTGGCTGATATTATGACGATACTAGGTAGCATCGATATCATTATGGGGGAAGTTGATCGTTGAAATGATACTTGATACACCAGAAATACAAGATATTCATTCTTTTTCCGGATTAGAATCCTTAAAAGAGATATATAACATTATATGGATGCTTGTTCCTATTTTAACTCTTGTCTTGGGAATAACAATAGGGGTACTAGTAATTGTGTGGTTAGAAAGAGAAATAGCCGCAGGAGTACAACAACGTATTGGGCCCGAATATGCTGGTCCTTTAGGAGTTCTTCAAGCTCTAGCAGACGGGATAAAACTACTTTTTAAAGAGAATCTTCTTCCATCTCGGGGAGATACTCGTTTATTCAGCGTTGGCCCATCCATAGCAGTCATATCAATTCTACTAAGCTATTCAGTAATTCCTTTTGGCTATCACCTAGTTTTAGCTGATCTAAAGATTGGTGTTTTTTTATGGATTGCCATTTCAAGTATTGCTCCCATCGGACTTCTTATGTCAGGATATGGATCAAATAATAAATATTCTTTTTTAGGTGGTCTACGAGCCGCTGCTCAATCAATTAGTTATGAAATACCATTAACTCTATGTGTGTTATCAATATCTCTACGTGCGAGTCATTGAAACATAAACTTTTCTCTACGCCCTTATTTCTAAGAAACTATGAAAGACTAGGCGAAATGAATTAAATGGATATATTTTTTTATATTTATATATTTATCATTAAAATTAAAGTGGATGATCTAAATCGGATAGTTATATGAGTGAAAGAAAACAGCTTCTAAATTCGCAGTAAAAAGAATCAGTCTCATTTCCTAGGTACAAGAGTAAGAGGAAAGCGGAAAAAACAAAAAAAAGAAGAATATCTTTTTTACCCCAAGATTGGTTGATTAGTCATCCTGGCTTGAAGCGGGGTTCCAATGATCAACCGTATTGACGTTTTACTATCGTTGGCATGTATTACCATAACGATAACGGGGGATTGAGCAAAAATGAGTGGATTGGTTAGAAACACCAAGATAGGCAACGGATTAGTAATCGAGATTATGTAAATTATCCCAAAGGACATTTTTGCCTAAAAAAATAATATAAAAAGAATAATAATTGGGGCTTTAAATTCGTAGAAATTATCAAGTAGTACTCCCCATAATTCCGATCCAGAGTATGCTCCTATCCACCGATTATAAAAATCACTATCAGATACGAAACAACCCTTTACTTTTTTAAGTCCATTTTTTCTCAGAAAAGAAAGAAGAATAGGAACAAAAAAAAAAAACTCTAACAATAGAAAAAAGAAAATCACAATAGAATAAAAAATGATCCTTTTTATTCTTTCTTTATCATAGACTTTATCATAGAGATAAAATTTATACCATAATTTATAAATTAATGGTATGTAGAATTATTTTTCGGAGTCGAAAACAAGGTTGGGTTGAAAGATCTATTAATATTTCTACACACCCACAAGGAGTATTTGATTGAAATACGGAAGTTATTACTCAACAAGGAAAAGCTGAAATTCTTAAAGGATGAGATCAATTCAGAAGTACTTTATCTTTATTTATTGTTATAACAATAACAGACAGAATTCCATTGGTCTAATTAGAGGACATTGTGATCCTACCTATTCTACTATCCGACAAACGTATCAAAATAAATAAAATATGACTTTGTCCTTAGATTTATTTATGACCCTCGAGGAGCCATATGAGGTGCAAATCTCATGTATGGTTCTGGAATAGCGGTGGGGACAGTTATGTTCTCATCGACTATAATTATCTAATAGTTTAAGTACAGTTGATATAGTTGAGGCACAGTCAAAATATGGTCTTTGGGGGTGGAATTTGTGGCGTCAACCTGTAGGGTGTATTGTTTTTCTAATTTCTTCTCTAGCAGAATGCGAGAGATTGCCCTTTGATTTACCAGAAGCGGAAGAAGAATTAGTAGCCGGTTATCAAACCGAATATTCGGGTATCAAATTTGGTTTATTTTATGTTGCTTCCTATCTAAACCTATTAGTTTCGTCATTATTTGTAACAGTTCTTTACTTGGGCGGTTGGAATATTTCTATTCCGCACTTTTTTGTTCCTAAGCTTTTTGAACTAAATAAAGTGAGTGGGGTTTTTGGAACAACAACGGGTATCTTTATTATATTGGCTAAAACTTATTTGTTCTTGTTCATTTCTATCACAACAAGATGGACTTTACCTAGACTAAGAATGGATCAACTATTAAATCTTGGCTGGAAATTTCTTTTACCTATTTCTCTCGGCAATCTATTATTAACAACCTCTTCACAACTCCTTTCATTGTAATGGAATACTATAAGTCTATATGTCTCAAACAAGAGAAAGAAACAAACATCAAATTGTTCCTAGATAATTAGGATATGCTCCCTATGGTGACTGGGTTCAGAAATTATGGTCAACAAACAATAAGGGCTGTAAGGTACATTGGTCAAAGTTTTATGATTACCTTATCCCACGCAAATCGTTTACCCGTAACTATTCAATACCCTTATGAAAAATTAATTACATCGGAACGTTTCCGCGGTCGAATCCATTTTGAATTTGATAAATGTATTGCTTGTGAGGTATGTGTTCGTGTATGTCCTATAGATTTACCTGTTGTTGATTGGCAATTCGAAACGAATATTCGAAAGAAACGATTGCTTAATTATAGTATTGATTTTGGAATCTGTATATTTTGTGGTAACTGCGTTGAGTATTGTCCAACAAATTGTTTATCAATGACTGAAGAATACGAGCTTTCTACTTATGATCGTCACGAATTGAATTATAATCAAATTGCTTTGGGTCGTTTACCAATATCAGTAATTGACGATTATACAATTCGAACGATTTCGACTTTGCCTCAACTAAAAAGGAGTAAACCCTTGATTAAAGATAAAGACTAATTACTAAAATTCGATTTTGATCGAAAGAAATGAGGTTTCGTTCCTTTTGTTTGGTCAATAAAATGACTACAAATCTTTAACTGTTGATTGGATTGATTGTAAGAATTGCGACTTAATTTTGAGTCAAAATCTCTAAATTTTGATTGAAAATATCTTAATAGATACGGAATTATTTCGAAATAGTTCGAAATAGAAATATTTTGTAGTTTTTAGAGTGTCGAACTCTCCTTTGGGATAAAGAGTGAGATTATTCTAATAGCTATACCTCAATTCACACCATTATTCACACCATTTAGGATTTCATTCAATTATAGGAACGTATCAAAAAGTTTTTGTTCCTGGTCGGGTCATCAATAAGGTCATGAAAAAATTAGATATATTTCTCTCTTCTTTATATGTAAAATGGATTTACCTGGATCAATACATGATTTTCTTTTAGTATTTCTGGGATTGGGCCTTATATTATTAGGTTTAGGGGTGGTATTGCTTACCAACCCAATTTATTCCGCCTTTTCGTTGGGATTGGTTCTTATTTGTATAGCCTTATTCTATATTTTATCAAATTCCTATTTTGTAGCTGCCGCACAACTCCTTATTTACGTAGGAGCCATAAATGTTTTAATCGTATTTGCTGTGATGTTCATGAATGGTTCAGAATATCACAACGCTTTTTATCTTTGGAACGCTGGAGGCGGGGTTACTTCACTGGTTTGTACAAGTATTTTTCTTTTACTAATTACTACTATTCCAGATACGTCATGGTATGGGATTATTTGGACTACAAGATCAAACCAGATTATAGAGAAAGATTTGATAACTAATAGTCAACAAATAGGAATTCGTTTATCAACAGATTTTTTTCTTCCATTTGAACTCATTTCAATAATTCTTTTAGTTGCGTTAATAGGCGCGATTGCTGCGGCTCGTCAGTAACAATAGTAAAGCCTTAGACCTAGCCGCAGTAATCAAAATGAAACTTTGTTTTGTCTTATCACATTTAGTTTCCTTTAATTCTATTTGAAGATTATTCGTGTATAAATAGAAATATATTCAAAATAGAACTTCTTTTATTCGATCTATTACCAATATATATTTTTTTTTTACTTGTTATATTCGAGTCAATCGACTCTGTTAAATTTTTGTTCATATTGAAATAAATCGAAATTGCGAAGGAGTTGGTCAATGATGCTAGAACATATACTTGTTTTGAGTGCCTATTTATTTTGTATAGGTATTTATGGATTGATCACGAGCCAAAATATGGTTAGAGCCCTTATGTGTCTTGAACTTATAATGAATGCAATTAATATAAATTTCGTCACATTTTCTGATTTTTTTGATAGTCGCCAATTAAAAGGAACTATTTGCTCAATATTTGTTATAGCTATTGCAGCGGCTGAAGCAGCTATTGGACCGGCTATTGTTTCCTCAATTTATCGTAACAGAAAATCAACGCGTATCAATCAATCTAATTTGTTGAATAAGTAGTATTAATCATATAAATTATAATATTCACCAAAAAGATAATTATATAGCATACATGCTATATAATTATCTTTGTCAAAACGTAAGAAATGAAAGTCTCTTTGCCCTTTTTCATGCACATGCCTCGATCCAGAATTGATTCCAAAAATTCTTGTCAATTATTGATTCATCTAGTATATAAAGATATGATTCATTTATAAAATTACTAGATCAAAATTTATGACGTTCAAAAATTTATAGACCCAATGTCGCATTCAGTAAAGATTTATGATACATGTATAGGGTGTACCCAATGCGTCCGAGCCTGCCCCACAGATGTATTAGAAATGATACCTTGGGACGGATGTAAAGCTAAGCAAATTGCTTCTGCTCCAAGAACAGAGGACTGCGTCGGCTGTAAGAGATGTGAATCGGCCTGTCCAACGGATTTTTTGAGTGTTCGAGTTTATTTGTGGCATGAAACAACTCGAAGCATGGGTCTAGCTTATTGACCCATTTCCAACAACATGGTTTGAATACATTGTTTTTTATCGACAAAACCCGTACTCGAAACAAAAAAATAGAAACATATTCTGTTTTGAGCACGAGCACGGGTTTTTCTGGTCCAAGTCTATCTTGTCTTTATCACGAATTTTTTTCCTTGGTTAACAATCTTTGTAGTCTTTCCGATATCCGCAGGTTCCTTAATTTTCTTTCTGCCTCAACCCCAGGGAGGAAATAAAGTAATTAGGTGGTATGCTATATGTATATGCGTATTAGAACTTCTTTTAATGACCTACGTATTCTGCTATCGTTTCCAATCGGACGATCTATTAATTCAATTGGCGGAGAATTATAAGTGGGTCGATTTTTTTGGTTTTTACTGGAGATTGGGAATAGATGGACTTTCTATAGGACCCATTTTACTGACAGGATTTATCACTACTTTAGCTACTTTAGCGGCTTGGCCAGTTACTCGAGATTCCAGACTATTCCATTTCTTGATGTTAGCCATGTATAGTGGTCAAATAGGATTATTTTCTTCTCGAGATCTTTTACTTTTTTTCATCATGTGGGAGTTAGAATTAATTCCCGTTTATCTACTTATATTTATGTGGGGGGGAAAGCAACGTTTGTATTCAGCTACAAAGTTTATTTTATACACCGCAGGGGGTTCTCTTTTTTTATTAATAGGAATTCTAGGTATCTGTTTATATGGTTCCAACGAGCCAACATTAAATTTTGAAACATCAGCCAATCAACCCTATCCTTTAGCGCTGGAAATAATATTCTATATTGGATTTCTTATTGCTTTTGCTGTCAAATTACCGATTATACCCTTACATACATGGTTACCAGATACTCACGGAGAGGCACATTACAGCACTTGTATGCTTCTAGCCGGAATCTTATTAAAAATGGGAGCATATGGGTTGGTTCGGATCAATATGGAATTATTACCCCATGCTCACTCTCTAGTTTCTCCCTGGTTGATAATAATAGGCACAATTCAAATAATTTATGCAGCTTCAACATCTCCTAGTCAACGTAATTTAAAAAAAAGAATAGCCTATTCTTCGGTATCTCATATGGGTTTTATAATTATAGGAATTTGCTCTCTAAGCGATACGGGACTTAACGGAGCTCTTTTACAAATAATATCTCATGGATTTATCGGTGCTGCACTTTTTTTTGTGGCAGGAACGAGTTATGATAGAATACGTCTTCTTTATCTCGATAAAATGGGAGGAATGGCTATCTCGGTTCCAAAAATATTCACGATGTTCAGTATCTCATCAATGGCTTCTCTTGCATTACCGGGCATGAGCGGCTTTTTTGCAGAATTGATAATATTTTTTGGAATAATTACTAGCCAAAAATTTCTTTTACTGGCAAAAATACTAATTACTTTTGTCATGGCAATTGGAACGATATTAACTCCTGTTTATTTATTGTCTATGTTACACCAGATGTTCTATGGATACAAGCTATTTAATGCCTCAAACTCTTCTTTTTTGGATTTTGGACCGCGAGAGTTGTTTATTTCAATCTCTATCCTTCTACCTGTAATAGGTATTGGCATTTATCCGGACTTCGTTTTCTCATTATCGGGTGACAAGGTCGAGGCTATTTTGTATAATTATTAATTTTGAATTCTACAAAAAATTAATAATTAGATAATAAAAAAAAAAAAAAAGAAAGGCTTTTTGCCTTTTTTGAAGTTAAAAAAAAAAGTTGTAACTGGATAGTGTGCCGTTTGACAGAACCATTTGAATCAAGTAATAAGTGATTCAAATGGTTCTCGATGGATGGCATTTACACAAAGTTTCTTATATAGACTTATACACTGTCCTATGGTTGTTTTTGTCAAGACCTTCTTTTTTTGTCTTAAATTCAATTAGATATTAATGTAAATGAACCATAACTGTGCAGCCCTATTCCTAATAGATTAACTCCTAAATAACATATCCAAATTAGAAGAAAGCCTATAAAAGCCACAATTGCGGAATTTACACCTTCCCATTTTTTATGTGTTCTAGTATGTAAATAAATTGCGAATATTGCCCAAGTAATAAATGCCCAAGTTTCCTTTGGGTCCCAACTCCAATATGATCCCCATGCCTCATTAGCCCAGACTGCTCCCGAAAGAATACCCATAGTTAAAAGGATAAATCCTATACTAATAATATGATAACTCCAACAATCTAATTGGTGAATCAACTGAGACCTGTAATAATTTTTAGAAGAAAGAAAAGAAGTGTTTCGTAAAACACTGCCACTTCCGTTCATGTATTGAATCTCATTAAAGAAAAAAGATTTATTTACAAAATTATTGCTTTTAAAAAGAAAAAGAATCCTTATGATTTTTCGAAATGTAATGACTAGAAGAGCCACTGATAATAATGATCCACATAAAAGGGCCGCATAGGCCAATACCATCATACTTACGTGCATTACTAACCACTGGGATTGTAGAGCCGGTACTAATAGTGCAGACCGATGCATTTCAGTTAAAAAACCGGAAGTAGCAAAGCCTTGGGTAAAAAGTGCACTTGGCGCAGTTATTAGGCTTAAATTTTTTTGATGTTTTTTAAAATACGGAATTATATGAATAATGAATAAACTCCATGAAAGAAAGACTAATGATTCATATAAATTGCTTAATGGTAAATGTCCCAAATAAATACAACGAGTAACTAATAATCCAGTTATACAGAAAAAAGTGGCTATCGTTCCCTTTTCTGACGACTCATATAGTCCGACGATTTCATCGAGTAATATAGTTATCAAATGAATTGTAATTACAATGGAAACAACCGAAACGGATATATGAGTTAATATATGCTCTAAAGTAGAAAATATCATAAAAGAAAAGGTCCCCATGATTCTATAGAATCAATTCAAATAAGTAATTGAATTCATTATAGGAACTTTTTATAGGTAGAAAGTGCCATGCCGCTACTCGGACTCGAACCGAGATGCTCTAGCACTGCTTCCTAAGAGCAGCGTGTCTACCGATTTCACCATAGCGGCTTGCTAGAAATCATAATAACCAATTATTATTCAATCGTCGAGATTGAAAGAGTCAATTCAATGCAATCTTTTTTAGATTAGGAAAGATGAAAATTGATTAATCGAAAACCCTTTTATTTTATTATTTTAATAGGGATAATAGGGATTTGGACGTTCTAATCATAATCCTTATTTTTTTTTTTATTATTGTGATAGGTATAGGTGGTGATAAAGGTCGATGGGGAAAATAAGAATCCCCATCCCGCGAAAATGATCAAAGAGACTAAAAAGAAAGTTGAAACCTTGTGTCTTGTATTTTGTCTTTTTTTAAGCAAAAAGTATAATTTGAGGATTCAGTAGATAACAGACTTTGCATTCGACATATCCTAAAAGAAAAATGAGTTCAATTTAATATTGATCAATTCAAAACATTAGTGAATGAAAAGCCTTTTTTCCATTTTAGATTAAAAATTAGAAAAAAAAAAACTAGACTTTTTTCTATTCAGGACAAGTTAGATTATTTCACCCTTTGATTTTTATTTGTCGCACAAAAAAACTTTTTGAATTCCCCGTAGCAAGGGATTTCGCTAATGAAAAGGCTTTCAACGCTGCCCAATATCCCTTTCTTTTCCAACTATTTTTACGAATACGCTTTTTTGATATAGAAGTGCGCTTTTTTGGAACTGCCATTCACAAATTTGGAGGTTACTCATTGCTAGGATTGGATGTGAAAGACATTTTTTGGTTAAAAACCAATTGTTCTTTATCTTTACTATTCAGTATCCTTTTTATTCCTTAGATTCTACTATTTTTCTAAAAAACCTATTCATTTTCATTTATATTTCTGTCTATTTTCGTCATGCTACCTTTATACATGTAATATAGATCGAATAAAATATATCGAGACATTCAAAAGCCTAAGCCATGCGTACCTAATACAAAATTACAAAATTTTTTCGAGCAAGGTTAAGCTTGAATAAGGAAGTATACCCAACTTTCAATTAAAATAAAATGAGACGGCATTAGTTAATCTATTAAAGGATACATGATTTTCGAAAAGACATTTTAGTGATTTATTTTTTGAATTCCATGGAAAGTATTCAATACCGTCGAATTTACTACAAATATAAATGTCTTTTATTCTAATGGAATACAATAAATCCGTTCAAAAATGGATTGTTTAACGATTCTGATTCGAGATAAACGAACTACAAAGAAATTCTGATTTAATTGGGTCAAGGTATGCACAGTTTTTTACGATTCATATCAAAATCAAGTACTGTTTTTGCTATAATTCTTTATCCTTTCTCTATAGATAGAAATTCTGGTAATTCCTAAAAAAAACTTTTCATTTTTTAGATCTTCATAAAAGTTTTTCTTACTATTAACTATATAGTTAATAGTAAATTAATATTAAATTAATATTAAAAAAAAAAAAAGAAAAAAAGTAAGTATTTTTTTACTTTTTACTAATAATTTGGGTATATCATATTATTTGACCAAGTCTAACTTATTGATTTGAATATGTGAAGTTCTTTGAAAAGATTCAGATTTAGAATAATAATAATTAAGAATATCAAATTTTAGTTAAGTTTTGCATATTTTGCTTTTTTTATTGATTAAAAAAAAAATTTATGGAACATATATATCAATATTCCGGGATCATCCCTTTTATTACACTTCCAGTTCCTATGGTAATAATGGGGGGACTTCTACTTTTTCCGACAGTAACAAAAAAAATTCGCCGTATGTTGTCTTTTTCTAGTGTTGTTTTGTTAAGTATAGTCATGCTTTTTTCATTAAATCTTCTTCTTCAGCAAATCTATAGCAGTTCTATCTATAAATCAGTGTGGTCTTGGACTATCAATAATGATTTTTCTTTAGAGTTCGGCTATTTGATCGACCCGCTGACTTCTATTATGTTAATATTGATCACTACTGTTGGAATCATGGTGCTTATTTATAGCGACAATTATATGTCTCATGATCAAGGATATTTGAGATTTTTTGCTTCTATGAGTTTTTTCAATACTTCAATGTTGGGTTTAGTCTCGAGTTGTAATTTAATACAAATTTATATTTTTTGGGAATTGGTTGGGATGTGTTCTTATCTATTAATAGGTTTTTGGTTTACGCGACCTCTTGTGGGTACTGCGTGTCAAAAGGCGTTTATAACTAACCGTGTCGGGGATTTTGGTTTATTATTAGGAATTTTAGGTTTTTATTGGATAACGGGTAGTTTCGAATTTCGGGATTTGTTCGAAATATTCAACAACTTAATTTATAAAAATGAGATTGATTTGTTATTTGTTACTTTGTGTTCCTTGCTATTATTTTCCGGTGCAGTTGCTAAATCCGCGCAGTTTCCCCTTCATGTGTGGTTACCAGATGCCATGGAAGGGCCTACTCCTATTTCGGCTCTCATACATGCTGCTACTATGGTAGCAGCAGGCATTTTTCTTGTAGCTCGCCTTCTTCCTCTTTTCTTAGTCATACCTTACGTTATGAATTTAATAGCCTTAATAGGTATATTAACAGTACTATTAGGAGCTACTTTAGCTCTTGCTCAAAAAGATATTAAGAGAAGTTTAGCTTATTCTACAATGTCTCAATTGGGCTATATCATGTTAGCTTTAGGTCTGGGCTCTTCTCGAGCCGCTTTATTTCATTTGATTACTCACGCCTATTCAAAAGCTTTGTTGTTTTTAGGATCTGGATCAATTATTCATTCAATGGAGGCTGTTGTTGGATATTCTCCCGATAAAAGTCAGAATATGGTTCTTATGGGCGGTTTAACAAAACATGTTCCAATTACAAAAATTTCTTTTTTACTAGGTACACTTTCTCTTTGTGGTATTCCTCCCTTTGCATGTTTTTGGTCTAAGGATGAAATACTTAATGATAGTTGGTTATATTCACCGATTTTTTCAATAATTGCTTGTTCCGCGGCTGGATTAACCGCATTTTATATGTTTCGGATCTATTTACTTACTTTTGAAGGTCATTTGAATCCTTATTTTCAAGATTACAGTGGAAAAAAAGGTAGCTCCTTCTATTCAATATCTTTATGGGGTAAAGAGGGGCCAAGTCCCATAAAAAAAAAAATTATTTATTATCTTTATTAAAAATAAATAATAATAAAAGGGCTTCATTTTTTTGTTTTTGCAATAAGACAGATCGACTTGATCTTAATGTAAGAAAGATAACGAGGGCCTTTCGTACTATTCATTTTAATAATACTTTAAATTCTTATCCTCATGAATCGAACAATACTATGCTAGTTCCTATACTTATATTGGCCTTATTTACCTTGTTTAGTGGGGTCATAGGAATTACTTTCAATCAAGAGGGGGAGCGATTGGATATATTATCCAAATTGTTAACTCCACCGATAAACCTCTTAGATCAAAATTCAAAAGAATCCAAGGATTGGTATCAATTTTTGACAAATGCAACTTTTCCAGTCAGTATAGCTTTTGGGGGAATTTTGTTCGCATCCTTTTTATACAAGCCTGTTTATTCATCTTTACAAAATTTGAACTTCCTCAATTTAGTTGTCAAAAAGGGTTCTCAAAGAATTCTTAGGGACAAACTAATATATTTAATATATCATTTGTCATATAATCGTGGTTATATAGATGCTTTTTATGCAAAATTTATAACTAGGGGTCTAAGAGGATTGGCAGAACTAACTCATTTTTTTGATAGCCAAATAATCGATAGAATTACAAATGGAATGGGTCTTGCAAGTTTTTTTCTTGGAGAGGTTATAAAATATGTAGGAGGTGGTCGCATCTCTTCGTATCTCTTATTGTATTTGTTCGCTGTATTCATTTTTTTAGTAATAAAATTGAATTTCATATTTTGAATTTCATATTTTCTCATATCTTGAATTTCATATTTTCTCATATCTTCTTTTTCTCATATCTTCTCATATCATAAACTTTTTTTTTTTTAGATTTAGATGATGTCTCTTTCAATGGAAAGTCGGATTCATCATTACTCTTTCCATTCACATTTACTTTTTTCTCTTTCGTTTCATCTATTTTGTC